GGAAGTTCCTATAATAAATTGATAGCTTTTGGAAAAGGAGGAAGGCGCTATTTCAATATTCTTTGATTTCAAAGGAACATTATCAATCATCTAAAAAATGGAATACAAAAAAAAGAATAGAAAAAAGCCGGCTATCGGAATCGAACCGATGACCATCGCATTACAAATGCGATGCTCTAACCTCTGAGCTAAGCGGGCCCACATCACAGAAATCTTATATGCATAGTAATTGACTAAACTACTGGAATTGGAATCTTAGTTATTAACTAGTCAATATTATATTGAATATTCTAGAGCATAAGGATTAGTATAGCGATCTAGAATTTCGATTTATCACAATTCTAATACTAATATTATTAAATAGTGATTGTAAATATTGTTAATATTCTTTTATTTTCAATTATTTTCAATTTGAATTGAATGGTAAATATTATTTTTCATTTCTTTTTTTGGCATTGGAAATACTTTTTATTACAGTTCTATATTTATTACAGTTCTATATTTGATTCTATATTATATATCTATATCTCTCTCATTCTATATTTAATTTATTTCAAATTCTAATTGTTTAATGGAATGGTTAGTTATAACTAATGAGACATTCCTCCGTTTTCAGGCGAAAGTTAAAAAACAAGAATCGATCGTTCAAGTATTCCAAATTGAATGGCAAAATGACAGGAAGCGAGACATATAGATCGGGTATATATCCATCTATATTGAATTGCGGATTCCGAAATGATAAAATCATTTTTGATTGGACAAAAAAAGGGTCTCTTATAGAAGATAGTTAAGAAAATCAAAGAGGAGAAAACACGTTTTCGAGATAGGAATCGGTATCTAATGAATTCAATGGTTCCAGTATAAATGAAAGAAAAAGGAATGACATCCCAACGAGCTCCTAATCTCAAAACAAAAAGAAAGGGGGATATGGCGAAATTGGTAGACGCTACGGACTTAATTGGATTGAGCCTTGGTATGGAAACTTACTAAGTGATCACTTTCAAATTCAGAGAAACCCTGGAATTAACAAAAATGGGCAATCCTGAGCCAAATCCTGTTTTCTCAAAACAAACAAAGGTTCAGAAAAAAAGGATAGGTGCAGAGACTCAATGGAAGCTATTCTAACAAATGGAGTTAAATGCGTTGGTAGAGGACTCTTTACATCGAAACTTCAGAAAGAAAAAGAATGAAGTGCAGGAGAAACGTATATACATACGTATTGAATACTATATCAAATGATTAATGACGACCCGAATCCGTATTTTTTCTATAAAAAATAGAAGAATTGGTGTGAATCCATTCTACATTGAAGAAAGAATCGAATATTCATTGATCAAATCATTCACTCCATAGTCTGATAGATCTTTTGAAGAACTGATTAATCGGACGAGAATAAAGATAGAGTCCCGTTCTACATGTCAATACCGGCAACAATGAAATTTATAGTAAAAGGAAAATCCGTCGACTTTAAAAATCGTGAGGGTTCAAGTCCCTCTATCCCCAAAAAGACTATTTAACTCCCCAACTATTTATCCGACCCCCTTTCCTTAACGGTTCCAAATTCCTTATCTTTCTCATTCACTCTATTCTTTTAGAAATGGATTTTTTTTCTAAGAGTAAATGGTTTTCTCTTATCACAAGCCTTTTGATATCTATGATACACATAGAAATGAACATCTTTGAGCAAGGAATCCCTAGTTGAATGATTCCCGATCAATACAATATCATTACTCATACTGAAACTTACAAAATCATCTTTTTGAAAATCGAAGAAATTCCCCGGCTTTGAGAAAATTTGTTAATCGACTTACTTGACATAGACCCAGTTCTATGATAGAATCAAATAAAATATGATAGAATCAAATAAAATAAGGATACCACCCAAAGGACTCGAAATCCTCATGGTAACGGTTCCAATTTCCAATCCAGATTGGTAGGATAGAGGACTGGAAATCCTCGTTCCAATCTAATCTGGGTTGGAAATCGCCGGGATAGCTCAGTTGGTAGAGCAGAGGACTGAAAATCCTCGTGTCACCAGTTCAAATCCGGTTCCTGGCACATGATTAATTTGTATGGGTCTCTCTTCCCTAGAATTAATTTCGAATTAATTGATATGAATCAACATACATATTCTTTTAGAGTCTAGATTAGAATAATAGCTTTATCCAGTTTGGCGAGATATACCCCATCTAGAACATAGATGGGTAGAGTTTCTTAGATAAAGTATCTAAAAGAATTGGATTCTATCTCCTCTTTTTTTCTCCTCTCGTTCAAATCAAACGAATTTGTTTGAATACGTAATATATATTCGAAAGGTAAAATTAGTTAATTGGTGAAAGGCTCAAAAGTCAAATCCGAATCTAGGGGGGTTGAAATAGACAAGATTCATCTCAGATCCAAAGAAATAGAATCCTATATTATCTCATTTCTTTGTCTTTTCTTTCATCTTCGATTTCTCCATTCATTCCTATATGCCTTTCTAGAACCCGTCTAAGTAATG